GTTAATGTAGCTTAATGTTTAAAGCAAGACACTGAAAATGTCTAGACGGGTACTAACTACCCCATAAACACACAGGTTTGGTCCTGGCCTTTCTATTAGCTCTCAGTAAAATTACACATGCAAGCATCCACAACCCTGTGAAAATGCCCTCAAATAGTTATAATATGAGGAGCGAGTATCAAGCACGCATACATGCAGCTCAAAACACTTTGCTTAGCCACGCCCCCACGGGAGACAGCAGTGATAAACCTTTAGCAATAAACGAAAGTTTAACTAAGTTATACTGATCATCAGAGTTGGTCAATTTCGTGCCAGCCACCGCGGCCATACGATTAACTCAAGTTAATAGGGCACGGCGTAAAGAGTGTTTAAGAACATACTTCAAATAAAGCTAACCTATAACTAAATTGTAAAAAATCCTGGTTACAGTAAAATACTCTACGAAAGTGGCTTTAATACACTGAATACACCATAGCTAAGGCACAAACTGGGATTAGATACCCCACTATGCTTAGCCCTAAACCTCAATAACCTACATAACAAGATTATTCGCCAGAACACTACAAGCAACAGCTTGAAACTCAAAGGACCTGGCGGTGCTTTATATCCGTCTAGAGGAGCCTGTTCTATAATCGATACACCCCGATAAACCTCACCACTTCTTGCCCTCAGCCTGTATACCGCCATCTTCAGCAAACTCCTTAAAGATCGTAAAGTAAGCAGGAGTATCATCATAAAAACGTTAGGTCAAGGTGCAGCCAATGGAGTGGGAAGAAATGGGCTACATTTTCTAAATCAGAAAATTTATACGATGACCTTTATGAAATTTAAAGGCCCAAGGTGGATCTAGCAGTAAATCAAGAATAGAGAGCTTGATTGAAGCAAGGCCATTAAGCACGCACACACCGCCCGTCACCCTCCTCAAACATCACACAAAAGTACATTAATAATAAACTACTATACGCTAATGTAGAGGGGATAAGTCGTAACATGGTAAGCGTACTGGAAAGTGCGCTTGGATGAATCAAAGTGTAGCTTAAACTAAAGCATTCGGCCTACACCCGAAAGATCTCATCAACAAATGATCGCTTTGAGCCAACTCTAGCCCGAAACCTCCCCCACTATATTACTTAAAATACAATAATTAAATCATTTACCTACTACAAAAGTATAGGCGATAGAAATTATATTCAGGCGCAATAGATATAGTACCGCAAGGGAAAGATAAAATCAACAAAGCATAAAAAAGCAAAGACAAACCCTTTTACCTTCTGCATAATGAACTAACTAGAAACAACTTTGTACAGAGAACTTTAACGATGTACCCCGAAACCAAACGAGCTACCCAAAGATAGCTAAGAGAGCACACCCATCTATGTGGCAAAATAGTGGGAAAATCTCTGGGTAGAGGCGATAAACCTACCGAGCTTGGTGATAGCTGGTTATCCAAGACAGAATCTTAGTTCAACCTTAAATTTACTTACAGAACCGTACAATCCACCCGTAAATTTAATCGTTAGTCTAAAGAGGGACAGCTCTTTAGACCCTAGAAAACAACCTTTTATAGAGAGTAAGACATACTACCACCACAGTTGGCCTAAAAGCAGCCATCAATTAAGAAAGCGTTCAAGCTCAATATAAGACTACCCCTAATTACATACATCCCACCGAACTCCTAAAACATATTGGACCAATCTATTACTCAATAGAAGTAACAATGTTAGTATAAGTAACATGAAAGCATTCTCCACGCATAAGCTTATTTCAGACCGAAACAACTACTGTCAATTAACAGCCTAATTACTACACACTATAACTTAATATAACTTTTACCCAAACTGTTAACCCAACACAGGTATGCATTCAGGAAAGATTAAAAGAAGTAAAAGGAACTCGGCAAACTCTACCCCCGCCTGTTTACCAAAAACATCACCTCTAGCATTATCAGTATTAGAGGCACTGCCTGCCCAGTGACATGTGTTTAACGGCCGCGGTACCCTGACCGTGCAAAGGTAGCATAATCACTTGTTCTCTAAATAGGGACTTGTATGAATGGCCACACGAGGGTTTAACTGTCTCTTACTTCCAATCAGTGAAATTGACCTATCCGTGAAGAGGCGGATATAGCTAAATAAGACGAGAAGACCCTATGGAGCTTTAATTTAATAATACAAACTAACAATTTAAAAATCAACAGACATTAACCCACTGTTCATGTATTATAAACTTTGGTTGGGGTGACCTCGGAGTATAATAAAACCTCCGAAAGATGCACACCAAGACTTCACCAGTCTAAGTAAACCTATTCCCATTGACCCAATAACTTGATCAACGGACTAAGTTACCCTAGGGATAACAGCGCAATCCTATTTTAGAGTCCATATCGACAATAGGGTTTACGACCTCGATGTTGGATCAAGACATCCCAATGGTGCAGCAGCTATTAAAGGTTCGTTTGTTCAACGATTAAAGTCTTACGTGATCTGAGTTCAGACCGGAGAAATCCAGGTCGGTTTCTATCTATTAAATATTCCTCCTAGTACGAAAGGACAAGAGAAATAGAGCCTACTTCACAAAGCGCCCTCATAAATCAAATGATTACCATCTCAATTTAATAAATTACTATTCCAGCTCAAGAATAGAGCTAGTTAAGATGGCAGAGCCCGGCAATTGCATAAAACTTAAAACTTTACAACCAGAGGTTCAACTCCTCTTCTTAACAACGTGTTCATAGTAAATTTACTCCTACTTATTATACCCGCCCTAATTGCTATAGCATTCTTAACACTTGTAGAACGAAAGATCCTAGGATATATACAATTTCGCAAAGGCCCTAACATCGTAGGCCCCTATGGGATACTTCAACCAATTGCGGATGCAATAAAACTCTTCACAAAAGAACCTCTACTACCCACCACATCTGCTTCAACCCTCTATATAACAGCCCCAACCTTAGCCCTATCAATTGCTCTTCTTATATGAAGCCCCCTTCCAATACCACACCCCCTAATTAACTTCAACCTAGGCCTCTTATTTATACTAGCAACATCAAGTTTAGCCGTATATTCAATTTTATGGTCTGGATGAGCATCCAACTCAAACTATGCACTAATCGGCGCATTACGAGCAGTAGCTCAAACAATCTCATACGAAGTCACCCTAGCCATTATCCTACTATCAATCCTACTAATAAGTGGCTCATTCAACTTACAATCACTTATCACAACACAAGAACACTCCTGACTTTTACTACCATCATGACCCATAGCAATAATATGATTCATTTCCACACTAGCAGAAACCAATCGGGCCCCCTTCGACCTAACAGAGGGCGAATCAGAGCTAGTTTCAGGATTCAACATTGAATATGCTGCAGGCTCATTCGCCCTATTCTTTATAGCAGAATATATAAACATTATTATAATAAATGCCCTAACAACTACCATTTTCCTAGCCATGCCTTATAATATAGCTTCATCAGAACTCTATACAATAAATTTTATAGCCAAGACCCTCCTATTAACCACCCTATTTTTATGAATTCGAACAGCATACCCTCGATTCCGCTATGACCAATTAATATACCTCCTATGAAAAAAGTTTCTACCACTTACACTAGCACTATGTATGTGATATATTTCAATACCAGCCCTGACATCTGGAATTCCACCCCAAACATAAGAAATATGTCTGACAAAAGAGTTACTTTGATAGAGTAAATTATAGAGGTTTAAATCCCCTTATTTCTAAGATCATAGGAGTTGAACCCATGCCTGAGAACCCAAAACTCTCCGTGCTACCTACTACACTATATCCTAAATAGTAAGGTCAGCTAAATAAGCTATCGGGCCCATACCCCGAAAATGTTGGTTAAACCCCTCCCGTACTAATATCAACCCCCCAGTCCATCTCATTATTTCCCTCACTATTATGATGGGGACTATAATCACAATTTTAAGCTCACACTGATTCCTCATTTGAATAGGCTTAGAATTAAATATACTAGCCATTGTACCAGTACTAATAAAAAATTCAAGCCCTCGCTCCACAGAAGCAGCCACTAAATACTTTCTAACACAAACAACCGCATCCATAATTCTACTAATGGCCATCTATCTCAACAACCTATTTTCTGGACAATGAACAATTAATTCACCCCTAGACCAAACTCCAACCATAATAGCATTAATTGCCCTAACAATAAAACTAGGAATAGCCCCCTTCCACTTTTGACTCCCAGAAGTAACCCAAGGCACCCCTCTAATCCCTGCCATACTTATTTTAACATGGCAAAAATTAGCCCCCTTGTCAATCATACTACAAATCTTCTCATCCATCAACGTTAATATCCTCTTAACAATATCAATCCTATCTATTATAATCGGAAGCTGAGGGGGACTAAATCAAACACAACTACGCAAAATTCTAGCTTACTCCTCAATCACCTATATAGGATGAATGGTAGCAGTACTATACCACGACCCAAATATCACTACCTTGACCCTACTCATCTATATTTTCCTAACAATTTCTACACTCATAACCTTTTACATAAACTCAAATATAACTACCCTATCACTATCACACACCTGAAACAAAATTACATGAATAATGCCCGCAATTCCATTAATAATAATGTCGCTAGGAGGTTTGCCCCCGCTAACAGGCTTTTCCCCTAAATTTGCCATTATACAAGAACTCACAAAAAATAATAACATTGTTATTCCCCTTACTATAGCTATACTAACACTAATAAACCTATACTTTTATATACGCCTAACTTATGCCATCTCAATGACAATATTTCCCACATCCAACAGCACAAAAATTAATTGACAACTAAAGTATATAAAACCCACACCACTTCTCTCTCCACTTATAACATCATCCACACTTCTACTTCCCATAACCCCACTAATATTAATAGTCTAGAAATTTAGGTTAACAAGACCAAGAGCCTTCAAAGCCCTTAGTAAGTAAATTATACTTAATTTCTGCACCACCATAAGGACTGCAAAACTCTACTTTGCATCAACTGAACGCAAATCAATTACTTTAATTAAGCTAAGCCCTTTCTAGATTGATGGGACTTTAACCCACAAAAATTTAGTTAACAGCTAAACAACCCAATCAACTGGCTTCAATCTACTTCTCCCGCCGCCGGGAAAAAAAGGCGGGAGAAGCCCCGGCAGGGTTGAAGCTGCTTCTTTGAATTTGCAATTCAATATGATATATCACCTCGGGGCTGGTAAAAAGAGGGCCTTTCCTCTGTCTTTAGATCTACAGTCTAATGCTTACTCAGCCATTTTACCCCTACCTATGTTCATAACTCGCTGATTATTCTCAACCAACCATAAAGACATCGGAACACTATATTTACTATTTGGCGCATGAGCAGGGGCAGTAGGAACAGCCCTAAGCCTCCTAATTCGAGCGGAACTCGGTCAACCAGGGAGTCTAATAGAAGATGATCATGTTTATAATGTGATCGTTACCTCTCATGCATTTATCATAATTTTCTTTATAGTCATGCCAATTATAATTGGAGGCTTTGGAAACTGACTTGTTCCCTTGATAATTGGTGCCCCCGACATAGCATTTCCCCGAATAAATAATATAAGCTTCTGACTTCTACCCCCATCCCTCCTACTTCTACTTGCATCATCAACCTTAGAAGCCGGTGCCGGTACTGGCTGAACAGTTTACCCACCCTTAGCAGGAAATATATCACACCCAGGAGCCTCTGTAGATCTGACTATCTTTTCACTCCACCTAGCAGGTGTTTCTTCCATTTTAGGGGCCATTAACTTTATTACAACAATCATTAATATAAAACCCCCAGCCATAACCCAATATCAAACACCTCTCTTTGTCTGATCAGTCCTTATTACAGCAGTTCTCCTACTTCTATCCCTTCCAGTCCTAGCTGCTGGAATTACAATATTATTAACTGACCGTAATCTTAATACTACCTTTTTTGACCCCGCTGGTGGAGGAGATCCAATCTTATACCAACATTTATTCTGATTCTTTGGACACCCTGAAGTATATATTCTCATTCTTCCTGGATTTGGAATAATCTCACATATTGTAACATATTATTCTAACAAAAAAGAACCATTCGGTTACATAGGAATGGTATGGGCCATAATATCTATTGGCTTCCTAGGATTTATCGTATGAGCTCACCACATATTTACTGTAGGAATAGATGTAGACACACGTGCATACTTCACATCAGCTACTATAATTATTGCTATCCCCACTGGAGTGAAGGTATTTAGCTGATTAGCCACACTACATGGTGGTAACATCAAATGATCTCCTGCAATGCTATGAGCTCTAGGTTTTATTTTCCTCTTTACTGTAGGAGGACTTACAGGAATTGTACTAGCTAACTCATCACTAGACATTGTCCTGCACGATACATACTACGTAGTAGCCCACTTCCACTATGTCTTATCTATGGGGGCCGTATTCGCTATCATAGGGGGCTTTATTCACTGATTTCCCCTATTCTCAGGCTATACACTCGACCACACCTACGCTAAAATTCATTTCACCGTCATATTCGTAGGCGTAAATATAACCTTCTTCCCACAGCACTTTCTCGGTCTATCTGGGATACCCCGACGATACTCAGACTACCCCGATGCATATACCACATGAAACATCATCTCATCCGTGGGCTCATTCATCTCACTAACAGCAGTCATCCTAATAATTTTCATAATCTGAGAAGCCTTCTCCTCAAAACGAAAAGTCTTAGCCATCGAACAACTACTCACTAACCTAGAATGACTCTATGGATGCCCTCCTCCCTATCACACATTTGAAGAGGCTACATATGTAAAATCTTTAAACGAAAAAGGAAGGATTTGAACCCCCAGAAATTGGTTTCAAGCCAACCCCATAGACCCTATGACTTTTTCAATGAGATATTAGTAAAATAATTACATAACTTTGTCAAAGTTAAATTATAGACTAAATCCTATATATCTTAATGGCCCACCCAGCTCAACTAGGATTACAAAATGCTACATCACCCATCATAGAAGAACTTATCGCTTTCCACGACCACACTCTTATAATTATTTTCCTAATTAGCTCGCTAGTATTATATATTATCTCCATAATACTTACTACAAAACTAACTCATACCAGTACTATAAATGCCCAAGAAATCGAAATAATCTGAACTATCCTGCCTGCAATTATCCTTATCATAATTGCCCTCCCATCCCTACGTATTTTATATATAACAGACGAATTTAACAAACCCTACCTAACCCTTAAAGCAATCGGCCACCAATGATACTGAAGCTACGAATACTCAGACTATGAGGATTTAGCCTTTGACTCTTATATTATACCTACATACTTTCTTGAACCTGGTGAATTCCGACTTCTTGAAGTAGATAACCGAACAACCCTACCAATAGAAGCAGATATCCGTATATTAATCTCATCACAAGACGTCTTACACTCATGAGCTGTCCCATCACTAGGTGTTAAAGCAGATGCAATTCCAGGACGCCTAAACCAAGCCATACTAGCCTCTATACGACCAGGCCTGTTTTACGGACAATGTTCAGAAATTTGCGGGTCAAATCACAGCTTTATACCTATCGTCCTAGAATTCATCTACTTCCAAGATTTCGAAGTATGAGCCTCATACTTATATATTGTATCACTGTAAAGCTACCAGCATTAACCTTTTAAGTTAAAGATTGAGAGAGCCCCCTCTCTCTACAGTGAATGCCTCAACTAGACTTATCACCATGACCAGTGGTAATTCTATCAATAGTCATAACCCTATTCTATATTACTCAATTAAAAATACTGAATTTTACTTTCTACATTACCCCACTATCAAAATTAACAAAAATACAAAAACATAAAACAACTTGAGAATTAAAATGAACCAAAATTTATTTGCCTCCTTCAATGTACCAATAATATTAGGAATCCCCCTAATCACGTTAATTATTATATTCCCCACTTTATTGATTACACCCCCTAATAAACTAACCAGCAATCGACTCTCCTCCCTTCAACAATTACTAGTTCAACTGCTACTAAAACAAATAATAATAGTACATAGCATTAAAGGACGGACCTGATCCCTCCTACTTCTAACCCTAATTATCTTCATCGCCCTAACCAATCTTCTCGGACTTACACCCTATGCATTCACACCAACTACCCAGCTATCAATAAATATAGGCATAGCAATTCCCCTATGAATAGCCACCGTACTAATAGGACTTCGATATAAAACAAAAGAATCTCTAGCTCACTTCCTACCTCAAGGAACACCCGCTCCACTTATCCCTATACTAATTATCATTGAAACAATCAGCCTTTTCATCCAACCAATCGCACTAGCCGTACGGTTAACAGCTAACATCACAGCAGGCCATCTATTAATACACCTACTAGGAGACACCGCATTAACCCTCTCGTCTATCTATTTATCTTCCTCCGTAATCACAGTTATCGTTATCATTTTACTAGTTACTCTAGAATTAGGTGTAGCCCTAATTCAAGCCTACGTCTTTACACTTCTAGTAAGCCTATATCTACACAATAATTCATAATGACACACCAAACACACGCCTATCACATAGTTAATCCAAGTCCCTGACCATTAACAGGAGCCCTATCAGCCTTCCTACTAACTTCTGGCCTAATTATATGATTTCACTTCTACTACTCCCCTCTCCTAATCGCAGGGCTACTAGCCAGCACAATAACTATACTTCAATGATGACGTGATGTAGTACGAGAGAGTACATATCAAGGTCACCACACCATACCCGTCCAAAAGGGTCTCCGATATGGAATAGTCTTATTTATTATTTCAGAAGTTTTCTTTTTTGCTGGCTTCTTCTGAGCATTTTATCACTCTAGCCTTGCCCCAGCCCCACAAACAGGAGGGCACTGACCCCCAACAGGCATCTTACCCCTTAACCCTATAGAAGTTCCACTCCTAAACACAGCTATCCTACTAGCATCAGGGGTTACAATCACTTGAGCACACCACAGCCTAATAGAATCTAACCGAGAAGAATCAATTCAAGCATTAGCCATAACCATCGCACTAGGTATTTATTTTACATGCCTACAAATATCAGAGTACTCCGAAGCTTCCTTCACTATCTCCGATGGAATTTACGGCTCAACATTCTTCATAGCCACAGGCTTCCACGGCCTCCATGTAATAATTGGAACTACATTCTTAATTACCTGCTTCATTCGCCAACAACTGTATCACTTCACAACCAACCACCACTTCGGCTTCGAAGCCGCTGCATGATACTGACACTTCGTAGATGTGGTATGACTATTCCTCTATATCTCCATTTATTGATGAGGATCTTACTCCCTTAGTATAAATAGTACTATTGACTTCCAATCAATAAGCCTCGATAAACTCGAGAGAGAGTAATAAACTTACTACTAACTCTAATAACGAGTATTCTCTTAGCCTTACTACTAATTACCATTACATTTTGACTCCCGCAATTAAATATGTATACAGAAAAATTTAACCCCTATGAATGTGGATTTGACCCCACAACTTCAGCACGCCTACCCTTCTCCATAAAATTCTTCTTAATCGCCATCACATTCCTATTATTTGACCTAGAAATTGCTCTACTATTACCCCTCCCATGAGCAACCCAAACAAGTAACCTAATATTAACAATTAACATAATCCTTACTCTTATTGTTATTATAGCAGCAGGATTAGCCTATGAATGAATTCAAAAAGGACTAGACTGAATTGAATTGGTATATAGTTTAATTAAAATAAATGATTTCGACTCATTAGATTATGATAAATCATATTTACCAAGTGCCTTTCGTATATATTAATATTACACTAGCATATACCATATCCCTACTGGGACTGTTAATTTACCGATCCCACCTAATATCATCCCTACTATGCTTGGAGGGCATAATACTATCACTATTCATTATAATTACACTCACAACCTTAAATATGCACTTTATATTAATATATATACTACCTGTCATCCTTCTAGTGTTTGCCGCATGCGAAGCTGCAGTGGGCCTAGCCCTATTAATTTTAATTTCTAACCTATACGGCTTAGATTATGTACAAAACTTAAATCTGCTCCAATGCTAAAAATTATTATACCTACAATTATGCTGCTTCCAATAATTTGACTTTCAAAAAATCACATAATATGAATCAACATAATAACCTGCAGCCTACTAATCAGTGCTCTCACCCCCCTACTCCTATACTTACCAAACAACCCATGCAATCTATCATTAATCTTCTCCTCAGACCCACTGACATCACCCCTATTAACTCTAACAGCCTGATTGCTACCCCTAATAATTCTAGCAACTCAACAACATCTATATAACAACCCCCTTGTACGAAAAAAACTATACATCTCAATGCTAATTTTTCTACAAATCTCCCTAATCATAACATTTACAGCCACAGAATTAATCTTATTTTATATTCTATTTGAAACCACTCTAATTCCCACTCTAATCATTATCACTCGCTGAGGGTACCAACCAGAACGCATCAATGCCGGCTCATATTTCTTATTCTACACACTAACAGGATCCCTCCCATTACTTATTACACTCCTATACCATCTAAGTAACTTAGGATCACTAAACATGCTAATAATAATTAATACCAAAGAAATAGTATTTTCCTGAACTAACGACGTTATATGACTAGGGTGTATGATAGCCTTTATGGTCAAAATACCCCTATACGGTCTTCACCTATGGTTACCCAAAGCCCACGTTGAAGCCCCAATTGCTGGCTCAATAGTACTAGCAGCAATCTTACTAAAACTCGGTAGCTATGGCATAATACGAATTACTCCTATCCTTGGCCCCCTGACAGAAAAAATAAGCTACCCCTTCCTAGTCCTCTCCTTATGAGGCATAGCCATGACCAGCTCTATCTGTCTACGACAAACCGACCTAAAATCACTTATCGCATATTCCTCTGTAAGCCATATAGCCCTTGTCATCTTAGCCATCCTAATTCAAACGCCCTGAAGCTTCACCGGCGCAATAATTCTTATAATTTCCCACGGACTTACCTCATCCTTACTATTCTGCTTGGCAAACTCAAACTACGAGCGGATCCACAGCCGAACTATAATATTCACCCGAGGTCTCCAAACACTATTCCCCCTATTAGCCCTGTGGTGACTTCTGGCAAACCTTGCTAACCTAGCCCTTCCACCCACCATCAACCTGATAGGGGAATTATTCGCAATCTTGGCCGCTTTCTCCTGATCTAACTTCACCATTATATTTACAGGGCTTAATATACTAATTACAGCCTTATACTCATTATATATATTTACCTCAACACAACGAGGACCACTAACGTATAGTACTAGCAATGTAAAACCACTATTCACACGAGAAAATATACTAATACTAATACACATAGCACCAATCCTCCTCCTCACTCTTAACCCCAAAGTAATTATAGGACTAACACCCTGTAGCTATAGTTTAACCAAAACATTAGATTGTGAATCTAACAATAGAAGCCCACAACTTCTTATCTACCGAGAAAGTATGCAAGAACTGCTAATTCATGCCTCCAAGCTTAACAACTTGGCTTTTTCAACTTTTAAAGGATAGTAGTTATCCATTGGTCTTAGGAACCAAAAATGTTGGTGCAACTCCAAATAAAAGTAAAAATGCACTCTACCATAACGCTAATAATGCTAATTCCCCTACTAATACCCATTACAATCACCCTAATTAAATCCAACAAAAACTCTCTATACCCCCATTATGTAAAACTAGCTATCATTTACGCTTTTACCATTAGCATTGCAACTATAACAATATTTATTTTCACAGGCCAAGAATCAATAACTTCAAACTGACACTGAACAACTATTCAAACCATTAAACTATCGCTAAACTTTAAACTAGACTTCTTCTCCACAATATTTACCCCCGTAGCACTATTTGTTACCTGATCAATTGTAGAATTCTCTACATGATACATGAGCTCAGACCCAAAAATTAATCAATTCCTCAAATACTTACTCATCTTCCTTATTACAATACTAATCTTAATCACCGCTAACAACCTATTTCAACTCTTCATCGGATGGGAAGGAATAGGTATTATATCCTTCCTACTAATTAGCTGATGACATGGCCGAACAGACGCCAACACAGCAGCCCTACAGGCAATTCTGTATAATCGCATCGGAGACATTGGCTTTATTTTAGCAATAGCATGATTCTTCTTATACTCTAATTCATGGGACCTTCAACAAATATTTATCCTCAACCCCAACCCAGACTCTTTCCCATTAATTAGCCTCCTTCTAGCAGCAACAGGAAAATCAGCCCAATTCGGCCTCCACCCATGACTACCCTCCGCTATAGAAGGACCCACACCAGTTTCAGCACTACTTCACTCCAGTACTATAGTTGTCGCCGGAATCTTCTTAATAATCCGTTTTCATCCCCTAATCGAAGATAATCCACTCATTCAAACACTCACATTATCACTAGGAGCTGTAACCTCCCTATTCACAGCAATATGCGCTTTAACACAAAATGACATCAAAAAAATTGTAGCCTTCTCAACCTCAAGCCAACTCGGTCTCATAATAGTAACGGTAGGCATTAACCAACCACACCTAGCCTTCCTCCATATCTGCACTCACGCCTTCTTCAAAGCTATATTATTTCTATCAGCAGGATCTATTATTCATAGTCTCAATAACGAACAAGACATTCGAAAAATAGGGGGTCTATTTAAAATTCTACCATTCACTGCCTCTTCCCTCATAATCGGAAGCTTTGCACTTATAGGAATACCTTTCCTTACAGGCTTCTACTCAAAAGATTTAATCATCGAAACCGCCAACACGTCGTACACCAACGCCTGAGCCCTTACAATCACCCTATTAGCAACTTCCCTCACAGCCTCATATAGTGCCCGCATCATCTTCTTTGCTCTAATAGGACACCCCCGATTTATATCCTCCATTACAACTAATGAAAACAACCCCTCACTAACAAACTCTATTAATCGCCTAGCAGTAGGCAGCATTCTAGCTGGGTTTCTTATTTCTATTTGCATTCCTCCTACTTCATACCCCCAAGTCACCATACCATATTACCTCAAACTGGCAGCTCTGGTAGTAACTATTCTAGGACTTCTCATAGCAATAGAACTCAATTACATAACTAATAATATAAAATTAAGCACCCCAGTAAAACCTTTCTACTTCTCAAACATACTAGGCTTCTACTCAATCACCACTCACCGCTCAAACCCTAATTCAAGCTTGACAGCAAGCCAAAACCTTACCTCAACCCTATTAGACTTCTTCTGACTAGAAAAATCTATACCAAAAATAACAATACAAACCCAAACATCAATTTCCATAACCGCATCAACCCAAAAAGGCATAATTAAACTCTATTTCCTATCATTCTTTATTCCACCCACTATACTACTGCTCCTAACTATTTAACCACCGCCCCGAGTAAGCTCAATCACAATATGCATACCCATAAACAGCGCTCAACAAGTAACTAAAGCAACTCAAACACCATAACTATATAACGCAGAAGCACCAGTAGGATCTTCACGAATTAGTCCCGGCCCCTCACTCTCATAAATTATTCAACTCGACACAGTCTTATAATTAACAGTAACCTCCACCATTTTATTAGGATCACCCCCCAATAAAACAATTATAATCATCTCCATCATTAAACCCAACATAAAAATTCCCAAAATATCAATACTTGACACCCACGTCTCAGGATGCTCATCAATTGCTATTGCCGCAGTATAACCAAAAACAACCATTATACCACCCAAATAAATTAAAAAGACCATAAGCCCTACATAAGACCCGCCAAAATACAACGTAATAGCACAACCCACAGCACCACTAAAAATCAACACCAATCCACCATAAATAGGCGAAGGTTTAGAAGAAAACCCCACAAACCCTATTACTAAAATAATACTTAATGAAAATAAAGCATATGTCATTATTCCCACATGGACTATAACCATGACTAATGATATGAAAAACCATTGTTGTATTTCAACTATAAGAATCCTAATGACCACCCCTCGCAAAACACACCCACTAGCAAAAATTATCAATAACTCATTCATCGACTTACCTACACCATCTAACATCTCTGCTTGATGGAACTTTGGCTCACTTCTTGGTATCTGCTTAATTATTCAAATCACCACAGGCCTATTCCTAGCCATACACTACACGCCAGATACTTCAACCGCTTTCTCTTCAGTTGCCCATATTACCCGAGACGTCAACTACGGTTGAATAGTCCGCTACCTGCACGCTAATGGTGCCTCCATATTCTTTATCTGCCTCTTTCTGCATATCGGTCGAGGCTTATATTACGGATCCTTCCTCTCTCTAAAGACCTGAAATGTTGGTGTTATCCTACTACTTACAACCATAGCCACAGCATTCATAGGTTACGTCCTCCCATGAGGCCAAATATCATTCTGAGGAGCCACAGTAATTACAAATCTCCTATCAGCCATCCCCTACATTGGATCCAATATTGTAGAGTGAGTCTGAGGCGGCTTTTCAGTAGACAAAGCTACCCTTACACGATTCTTTACCTTTCACTTTATTCTACCCTTCATTATTGCAGCTCTAGCAGCTATCCATCTCTTGTTTCTGCATGACACAGGATCAAGTAATCCGTCAGGAATAGCATCAGACCCCGACAAAATTATATTCCACCCCTACTACACAATCAAAGACATCCTAGGCTTAATTCTTCTTCTCCTATGCTTGATAAGCTTAACCTTATTCTCACCCGACCTTCTAACTGACCCAGACAATTATACACTAGCCAACCCTCTCAACACCCCACCCCATATCAAGCCAGAATGATACTTTCTATTTGCATACGCAATCTTACGATCTATTCCCAACAAACTAGGAGGCGTTCTAGCCCTAGTTCTATCCATCCTAATCCTAATAATTATTCCTACTCTACACCTTTCCAAGCAACAAACTATGAAATTTCGACCCATTACCCAAATCCTATTCTGATCCCTAGTAGCTGACTTACTCACACTAACATGAATCGGGGGTCAGCCAGTCGAATACCCTTTTATAACTATCGGCCAAGCTGCATCTATCACATACTTTCTTACTATTATTACACTCATCCCCCTATCCACTCTAATTGAAAACAAACTACTTAAATGGTAAATGTCCTTGTAGTATAATTTAATACTCTGGTCTTGTAAACCAGACATGGAGAATTCTTACTCCCCAGGACAATTTCAGGGAAAGAACTTCTCATTCTACCATCAACACCCAAAGCTGAAATTCTAATCTTAAACTATCCCCTGAATATCAATTAAACCATTTATCATCGAAAAAGTCACACTACAAAATATCCCACCCTATGTAATTAGTGCATTATTGCTTGTCCCCATGAATAATACATAGTACTACGGATGCTTAATTATACATAGCACATTCAACCAAAACGTGCATTAAAACATCGTCAACATGCTTACAGGCAAGGATCATGACCCCACAGCGGACCATAATACATAAAGACCCAACGTACATAACAACGTCCTTAAACATGACTATTCACCTAACACGAGATCTCATGACAGCACACCAATACATTGATCTATTTACAGTACATAGCACATCACATTCGATAAATCCTTTTCAACATGAATATCCCGCAGGCATTAATCAACCTCTTGATCTACCATCCTCCGTGAAACCAACAACCCGCCCACAATTACTAGTATCCTCGCTCCGGGCCCATATAGACAGGGCTTGACTATCCTGAAACTATAACTGGCATCTGGTTCCTACCTCAGGGCCATAACATTAAGATCGCCCATGCGTTCCCCTTAAATAAGACATCACGATGGTGTGGTACTATCACCCTCTTAACCGCGTCACGGGAGCACTCCAATGTGCCTCTATGGAGAGTTATGCGAGCTTCAACAGTTCCGTAGGCTGGTGGATTCCAATGACAACCCTGCAGCGCATGCCTGTGCCTTCCCAGGCTTTATGCTGTCATCGCGCCTCTGATTGAATGTCTTGGTCCCCATCCCGCCCACTAAGGTGTTATTTAATTAATGGTTACAGGACATAATAAACAATTTTACCAGCATTTTAAAACCCACCAAATTTAAAAATAAATTTAAAAATAAATTTAAAAATAAATTTAAAAATAAATTTAAAAATAATCAACCACCTACCAAAAATTAACTCTACACCCAGACACCTGGATCGTATTTTATGAGGTACATCCCACAAAGTGACATCCCCCTACTGGCATATCCACTAAAACAAACCCAGCTATCTAAAATACATGCCCCACCTCCCCCCAAATAGACAATTACTATTTATGGTTACTCCTCACGCACCTCAAAACATACCCTTCAGAAAGTATACTTATATTAATATAATGAACTAGCCAAATCCCAACCTACATCAACTATCATTTATAAACAACTACTCAAATAAGCATAAA